CAAATATCTCAAATATTTATGGGTCGTATTTTCTATAAAGGACCAGAAATGCCTTGCTTACGTATCATTAGAAAATGCATTAACATAAATACGGCAGTAAGAAGAGGTAATACAAAAGTGTGTAAACTATAAAAACGGGTTAAAGTAGATTGTCCCACACTAGCACTTCCACGTAATAACTCCACCAAAGGCGATCCTATTACCGGAATAGCTTCCGGCACACCTGTTACAATTTTGACTGCCCAATAACCAATTTGGTCCCGAGGTAAGGAATAACCTGTTACACCAAAGGATGCGGTCAATACAGCCAGAACCACACCTGTAACCCAAGTTAATTCACGAGGTTTTTTAAAACCACCGGTAAGATAGACGCGAAATACATGCAGGATCATCATTAAGACCATCATACTTGCCGACCATCGATGAACTGATCGAATTAACCAGCCAAAGTTAGCTTCAGTCATTATGTATTGAACCGAGGCAAAAGCCTCAGTAACCGTCGGGCGGTAGTAAAACGTCATAGCAAACCCTGTAGCCACTTGTACTAAAAAACAAGTAAGCGTAATTCCTCCTAGACAATAAAAAATGTTAACATGCGGAGGAACATATTTACTAGTTATATCATCCGCAATTGCCTGAATCTCGAGGCGTTCTTCAAACCAATCATAGACTTTATTGAGATAGGTAAACCAATAGGACTCCCCCTCTAAGAACTGTATATGAGAATTTCATCTCGTACAGCTCAAACAAAAACACCCCAATATTGGCTGAAACGGATATATAATAAAAAAGTTTTTAACCTCTTAATCCGTAGATAAAAAAGAGTCAAAATCAGAGTCAAATCCGAGAACTCTTGTTGGAGTTATAATGCCAAAAAATCAAGTCGGCGCTTTCGTCTTTATGTCGATCGTCCCAGGCCTCTTGAATCTTCTATTTACCTACTCTTTTCTTTTTCTTTCTTTGCTTTTCTTTTTTATTTGTATGGAATGTGGATTTCTTCTTTTCCTTTTTTATTTATTATTGAGAGGAATTATCTTGTTAAGACCCTATGAATCAATTGAAACCTCAGATTCATACTAGAACCACGATGATTCACTAAAACCTTCAAACTAAGTCCAAAGATTCCCTGAGTAAGAACCTTTGAATCATCACTTATTCAATAAATAGGATATAATACAAAGAAAGGCTTGTCCTTTAATCAAAAAAAGCATAAACGCGCGTTTGAAAGAAGAAAACACTTTTGATTTCTATTTAGAATCTAACTCCTTAACTCTTTCTTTGAATTTTTTTTTAGAATCCGGCTGCGAGGTTTGAATATTACATATGAATCATAGTTCGAATACTTCGTTATCCATTTCATATTTTCCGTGCTCCAGATAATATCCCGACGGAGTCAAACTATCTCTATCAAGACAACAGACTCATTTTCTGTACTATCAATAGGATCAATTATAACAAGTCACACACTCATATTCCGGAACTACAGAAACAAATAAATTTCACGGTCGAACTACCAAAACAGACTGGGCTAAAAATCTGAGACCGAAAAGTTTCGCTTTTTAGATTAATAGATTGAAAAATCTAATTCATTCTAATTCCATCCAGTAAAACAGAAGAATTATAAATCTCCAAAAGAATAGATAGAAATATCGCAAATAGACCCATTGCAACACCCATCAAAGGAGTCGTTCCCCATCCAGGGGCAACTTTACCATATTCCGAATTCAGTGGTTTCAAAAAGGCCCCTACAGCAGTTCGTCTTGGACCAGATCTAGAACTACTTTCAACGCTTTGTGTAGCCATAAATCTTATGTTGTATTCAGTGAGATCTGTTGACTTTGTAGACCATTCCGTTGTAAAATATTATCATAGATCCATCGTGGTCTTGAAGTTCTATAATAATGGAAACAGCAACCTTAGTCGCCATCTCTATATCTGGGTTACTTGTAAGTTTTACCGGGTACGCCTTATATACTGCTTTTGGGCAACCCTCTCAACAACTAAGAGATCCGTTCGAGGAACACGGGGACTAGTTGAAGTAATGAGCCCCTCAATCTTGGGGGGCTCATTACTTCAATTGAGATAATGAAAAATCATTTCAGTTTTTTAGTTGGAACTTTAGGCGGGTCTCGAAAAAAGATAGCGAAAAAAATTATCCCTAAGGTCGATACTAAGAGGAATGTATAAACCAATGCTTCCATAAATTCGATCGTGGTTTACAATTATAGCTTCCATACCTGTTTATTTGGGATCATCCCCCGGGTAAAGAAAGAGCAAGAGTCAACGAAAAGGCAGCGATTGAATTTAAATCAAGATTTTTCCAACAACCTATGTCAAAAAAAGAAACGAAAAATAACAAAGCAATCTTGCATCAGACTGCTGGTCTTTTTGTAGTTGGATCTCCAACTTTTTGGAATGCTCCAAATTCCACTTGAACATCCAAATCTGGATCAATACCGGCAAAAACATCTCTAAACAGGGTTCTAGCACCATGCCAAATGTGGCCAAAGAAGAAGAGTAGGGCAAACGAAGCATGCCCAAAAGTAAACCAACCCCTTGGACTGCTACGAAAAACGCCGTCGGATTTCAAAGTAGCACGATCTAATTCAAAAATTTCACCCAATTGAGCACGTCTAGCATATTTTTTCACAGTAGCAGGATCGCTATAACTCACTCCATTGAGTTCGCCACCATAGAACTCAACAGTTACACCTACTTGTTCGACACTATACTTCGATTCTGCCCTTCTAAAAGGGACATCGGCTCGAACAATTCCGTCTCCGTCTACCAAAACAACGGGAAATGTTTCAAAAAAAGTAGGCATACGACGTACAAAAAGTTCGCGCCCTTCTTTATCTTTAAAGCTAGGGTGTCCTAACCACCCAACAGCAATTCCATCCCCGTTGTCCATTGAACCCGCTCTGAATAATCCTCCTTTTGCCGGATTATTTCCAATGTAATCATAAAAAGCTAACTTGTCGGGAATTTTAGACCAAGCTTCTGATAAACTTTGATTTTCGGCTAGCCCAGCACTAACTCTTCGATAGATTTCTTGCTGGAAGTAGCCCTGATCCCATTGATAACGAGTAGGACCAAATAATTCGATGGGAGTAGTAGCTGAACCATACCACATAGTTCCAGCAACAACAAAAGCTGCAAAAAAGACAGCAGCGATACTACTGGAAAGGACAGTTTCAATATTTCCCATGCGTAATCCTTTGTATAAACGTTGGGGTGGACGTACACTAAGATGGAATAAGCCCGCTAATATGCCCAATGTGCCTGCTGCAATATGATGAGAGGCTATTCCTCCTGGAACAAAAGGATCAAAACCTTCCACACCCCACGCTGGACTTACAGGTTGTACCTTTCCAGTTAGTCCATAAGGATCGGACACCCATATTCCAGGACCAAACAATCCTGTTACATGAAATGCGCCAAAACCAAAGCAAGCCACTCCTGAGAGAAATAAATGAATTCCAAAGATCTTGGGTAAATCCAAAGAAGGTTTTCCTGTGCGCTCATCACAGAAAACTTCTAGATCCCAATACACCCAATGCCAGATAGCTGCCAAGAAGCAAAGGCCAGAAAAGACAATATGTGCTGCGGCCACACCTTCGTAACTCCAAAAACCCGGATTCGTTATAGCCCCCCCTGTAATATTCCAACCGCCCCACGAATTGGTTATTCCTAAACGGGTCATGAAAGGTATAACGAACATACCTTGTCTCCACATTGGATCAAGAACGGGGTCAGAGGGATCAAAAACTGCCAATTCATATAGAGCCATCGAACCAGCCCAACCAGCAACCAGGGCTGTATGCATTATATGAACAGCAAGTAAACGGCCGGGATCATTCAAAACAACAGTATGAACACGATACCAAGGCAAACCCATGGAAATACCCCTTTATCAATGAAAAATAGACACTGTGTAACTTTATTGCATTGGACTATGCTACGGGCCTCCCTCCTTTGGAAGGATTTTTCGGAGAAAGAATTAATATTTGCTCTATTCTTTTAGCAATAATGGAAGAATTCAAAAATGAGAAGCAGATCTATTTTATACCCGATAAGTATCAATACGCAATGGGGGATTGATTCCAGTTTCTATGAACAAATGCATCTCATCATTCAAAGGACCTATTCGTACAAATTTTCTTTCATTTTCATTCATTCTTCTTCTTTTACTTTAGTTTCGGGCCTTATTCTATTCACTCTATATATATGAATCTATGAGCCAATATTATACAGTAAACCTCTTGTTACGCTTCCACATCAAAGTGATACCACATGATGAATCTTTTTTACTTTTATGCCTCTTGGTATTCCAAAAGTGCCTTTCCAAGGTCCGGACGATGAAACTAGTTCTTGGGTTGACTTATAGTGCGACTTGTCAAATATATTGGGTCATATGGGATTACCCCGTTCTCTCCCCCGATCGAGATATCCTCTGTTTCGCCATTAATTGAATTTTCAATTATTTGTAGCGCGAAGTACAATGATAGATCCATTTTTTGGGGGGTATCCAGATTACTATTTTCAATTAGAATGATTTATGGTTGGATTGGTTGGATCAATAAAATGAAGCATTCAGACTCCGTTTATAAAAAAACCAAGCGGTAATATATCTGCGATTACCACCTATATCATAAAATTTTCATTCAAAAACTGAGTAACAGGAGCGATTTCAAACTGTTAATTAATCGAATAAAATCATAAATACGTAAAATCAGAAATACGGCAAATTTTTGGCAGGCGACATGAAAGGAATTAGGGAGAAATCGTATCAAAAAAAAAAAAGACGTGGTATTGGGGCGATTTGTTCTATATGTGCAAATCAAAATCGGGCAGATCTTTACTCGGAGTAGAACATAAACCTAAAAATTTTGAATCAAAAAGAAAGAAGCCCATTTAGGGACAAGAAAATGACATCATGATTTGGATTGAATCCTGATGAAAAAGCACATCAATGAAAAGAAAAGTTTATTCGATGAAGATTAATCTATTTTTTCTATAATATAGAAAAAATGAGCTGATCTTTCTTTAATGGTAAAAATGAAAGAACAAGCTCCTTTGTTAGAAGGAACGCTCTCAAAAACGAGGGATGCCCGAAATCTACACATTGATTTCTTTTTTACAATTTTTATCGAACCGTATGCATTAAAAGATGCCTGTACGGCTCCTAAAGGATCAATTTTTATCCTAATCAACCGACTTTATCGGCAAAGATTACTTTTTTTAGGCGAAGAGATTGATAGCGAAAACTCAAATAACCTTATTGGCATTATGGTATTTCTTACTCTAGAGGATCCTACCAAAGATCAGTATTTTTTTCTAAACTGTCCTGGCGGAGGGGTAATACCCGGAATTAGTATTTATGATACTATACAATTTGTGGGAGCCGATGTGCATACAATAGACATAGGATTGGCCGCTTCAATGGGATCTTTTATCCTGGTCGGAGGAACAATTACCAAACGTATGGCATACCCTCACGCTAGGGTAATGATCCATCAACCGAGTACTTCTTTTATTCCGGATTCCCACAAAACAGGGGAATTTATGATGGAAGTGGGTGAACTGGTAAAATATCGCGAGGCAATCATAGAAGCTTATGTACAAAGAACGGGCCAACCCTACTGGGTGATATCCCGGGATCTGGAACGAGATATTTTTATGTCAGCCACAGAAGCAAAAGATTATGGAATTATTGATCTTATAGCAGATTAAGCAATTTAATCTTTAATAAAAAATAACGTCAAAATTGAAGATTGAGTTTTTTTATTTAATCCCCTTATTTCTTCTTAATAAGAGAGTCAGGGGATTAAATAAAAAATATTAGATAGAAAAAAAAGTGATTCGGTTAGGATTGATCTAAACCGAACTCTTATGTATATGATTCAACATGCCAACAATTAAACAACTTATTAGAAACGCAAGACAGCCAATCAGAAATGTCCCGAAATCCCCTGCTCTTAGGGGATGTCCTCAGCGTCGAGGAACATGTACGAGGCTGTATGTGCGACTCGTTCAAATCATGGGCTGAGAAAAAAGTTTCTTTTTTCAATATTCATGATCAATACTATAGAATGGGGTTCTTCCCTGCACTAGCTAAAATCAAGGGGGTAGATCCACCATATACTTCTATTGTGTATAATTTTTATGGTTTCCGTTGGTGCAAATCCAATCATGAATTTAAGATGAGAACAACTTCCCCATTGGTAGCAAATGCTTATCCATTAAGCGGGGAAAATCCTATTGAAATAAAAAAGCAAAAGGATTATGCTTGCAAGGAACGGACTAACAGGGTCAGCTAGCCAACGAATCTTTATAATTAAATATCGTTACCGTATAAGATAGATCTAGTTGTGAAAGATCTATTACTGAAAAATTAATGGAGTAGAGCCAAAAGGTGTGAACTGTACAAGTTACCAATAGCATTGATTAAATGAAGAAAGGAGCTCCGGTGTATAGAAGGGACCTCGCCGTTTAAGACCAAACCATAGAAACGATGGAACCCACGATTTAGTTATCCATTTCTATTTACTATTCTTCTATTTATTATGCGTTTTTTGATCTCTAGGATCAATACAATTGCTTATTTCTAAGCAAAATGCCTAGAAAAAATCGTGGTCGGGAAGGTTATAGTAGCAAAAGCCATTGGAATTTTTATTTTATACATTGGAACAATCCGTTTTGTTATTAACAGACTAGTAAAAAAGAATAACAGTACGAAAGACTTAGTTATTCATCAAAGTTTCTTTTATTCAATGACTAGAATTAAACGAGGATATATAGCTCGAAGACGCCGAACAAAAATGCGTTTATTTGCGTCAAGCTTTCGGGGGGCTCATTCAAGACTTACTAAAACTATTAATCAACAGCGAATCCGAGCTTTGGTTTCCTCTAATCGGGATAGAAAGAGGAAAAAAAGAGACTTTCGTCGTTTATGGATCGCCCGAGTAAATGCAGTAATTCGCGACATGGGAGTATCCTATAGTTATAACAAGCTGATACACAATCTGTACAAAAACAAATTGCTTCTTAATCGTAAAATACTTGCGCAAATGGCTATATCAAATAAGAACGGTCTTTATATGATTTGCAACAATATTCTTTCTCAGCAGGAATCCCCCGGAATGCTTTAAATTAAATGGAGTTGTGAACTCGGGGAAGGTAGAGTAGAAATTAGTATGATAAAAAATTACGATCAGGTCATCAAACCAAAATGAGTGAAAACACTCGATTAAAAAAAGATTTTTTTCTTACAACACGCCTTTTTATCAGATTTTTAGAATAAAACACCAGTCCACGTTTGAGTTCGGATTCGAATTTGGATTCAATTGAATTGCAGAGTAAGCCTACTGAATTGAAGAGCAAGCCTACCTTTTTCTGGTTCTACGACCTGTAGTTCTATCGGTCGACTCGCGTTTTTCAAATTGGTTCTCATTATTAATAAAGGGTAACGAAGATAAAATACGAGCTTGTTTTATAGCAAGAGTCATTAATCGTTGTTGTTTTAAGGTTAATCTAGTTACACGCCTAGATAATATTTTTCCTCGTTCACTAATAAATCGACTAATTAAACCCATGTTTCTATAATCAATTTGATCCCCCGCTTGTATCAGGGGCAAACGCCTACGAAAGGCTCGCTTGGATTTACCAAAGGGTCGCTTGGATTTACCAAAGGGTCGCTTGGATTTACGAAAGGGTCGCTTGGATTTATCCATGATTTGTTTATTCCTTAATCTTTAATTTGTTTATTCCTTATCTCTAAAAAGAATCCTATCCCTATATAAATATAAAAAAAATATATATATCAAACCCTATTTTGGACTAAATTTGAAATTCTAGAATTAATAAATAGGATTTAGGATTTGGTTTGTTCATTTTAGTTTTAATGCATTTTTAATTTCTTTCGTTTTTTTATATTATATATTATTCTATTTATTATTCTATTTATGTAATTCTATATATATATATATATATATAGAATTCTAATATCTTAGAATATCATAACTAATTTAGGTTTATAGAAATCCAAATTGACTATATAAATTCACTCGAAATTGATATTTTCTTTAAATTGGGATTTTCTTCTATAACTTATAGAATTCTATAACTTATATAATAATATTTTAATAATAATAATATTTTAATAATATTTTCCTCTAAGAATCTTATATAGTTTAAATAATTATCGTTAAAATAATCTAATAGTTTTATTTAATTTTAATAATATATTATGGAATAGTCCGCATATTTATTAGAAGGAGCACGTACAGGTAGATCTATTTCTTTATCTCCCCGTGAATTGTATGTTTGTGACAATAAGGACAGAATTTCCTCAGTTCCAATCGGTTAGGTGTATTGTGTCGATTTTTTTGAGTAATATATCTGGAAATGCCCGTTGATTTTTTATTAACGCCGTGTCGAACACAAATAGTACATTCTAAAATAATCGTTACTCGAACATCTTTACTTTTGGCCATGAACCCCCTTTGGGTTTTTAATTCACCCCGCTATTCTATTTTATTCTATTTTCCGATCAAAAACGAAGAAGAAGAAAGAAAAAAAATAGAAGTTACTAACTCAAAATAAAATTATCAAAGAGTTCATTGCAATCAATTGCAATTAATATAATTATAATAAAGAAAATAGTAAATCAATATAGAATAAATTATAGTAAATAATAAGTAATACAATGATTTCTAACTCTATTTAGAATCACAGTACAGTATTTCATTTAATTATCTTGTAGAATAACCCTCTCCATATTTCCATTTTCCCTCTACTAGTAATTGTCTTGGAACCTGAACCGAAGTTTTGGTGAGGTTGAATTCACTTTTTTCTTCCCCCCAGCCCTTCCTTATTCCTTCTATCTAATTCTAAAAAACTAAAAAAAAAAAAGAAAAACAGAAAAGAAAATGAAGGGTTAAGAGATTTGATTGTATTACTAATTTGCTTCACCTCTTCCTGCGGAAATAACTAGAAGGAAAAAAAAGGAAATGTCAACGCATCTGGAAAAAAACGATTGATCTCTATCAATAAACCTGCTAAAGAACCAAACCATAGAGCACTTAGTACCGGTGCTACGGAAAGATATGTTTTTAGATTTCGCATTTTAAATCCTCCTTCTTTCTTGTATTACATTATGGTAATACATATATAATCAGTAGTTAAGGACGCTTTTTTTGTTTATGTGGACGCGGAATCCCTACTTTAAGATTCAAATTGAAATGTACAACGATTCGATAAATAATATTTTACTTTTCTTAAAACAGAAAAAAAAAGGTCCGTTTTCGCCTGAGAAATTCGCGCGAAAAATATTTCTATTATAATATTTATATATATATTATTATAATATATGGTAATATATTATATTATCTGATATATGAGTAATATGAGTATATGAAAAAACAAAAAGAGGAAAAGGTAAGATCGATTTTATATATATATATATAAAAAGAAAAAAAGAAAAGAAAATGAAGGGTGTGGAAAGCAAAACAAGGATTCTATAAAATGACACTGTAGACCCATTCAAAGGGATGTAGCGCAGCTTGGTAGCGCGTTTGTTTTGGGTACAAAATGTCGCGGGTTCAAATCCTGTCATCCCTACCTATTACTTCGTCTCTGAGCAGTAAAAAGGGAGCTATTTTAGATCGAGTAAAAAAAATTGATATAATTAGAGCATATTATATATGCTTTAATATTATATATGCTTTAATTATATCATATTCATTATCATAGTATAGGTATGCAAGACGCTCTGAGGTTATAAACTCTTGTTTACTTCCATTATGCTAAGAAAGCGCTCTTAGTTCAGTTCGGTAGAACGTGGGTCTCCAAAACCCAATGTCGTAGGTTCAAATCCTACAGAGCGTGATTCCGCTCTTGTTAAGTCGAAAATTACACCGAACTGAAATAATTGACCAGCAATCTGAAAAGGACCCCCTCCCTTTTTTCATTTCATTTAGTTAGTTAAATTAAAACAAAA